CATTTCCATTGAATTTAACTTCAATTTGAATGAATTAGGGATTCCGTATACAATTCTAAGTAGACCTTAACTACACATGCATCTGAACATATATGCATTATCTTTATGTATTTCAATAAAAAGGAGGTTTTTCAATGCGAGATCTAAAAACATATCTCTCCGTGGCTCCAGTCCTAAGTACGCTATGGTTTGGGGCTTTAGCAGGTCTATTGATAGAGATTAATCGTTTTTTCCCGGATGCGTTGACATTTCCCTTTTTTTCATTCTAGTTATTTACATTATTTACAGCGGAAGGAATGACGAAGATTTTATATAGAATCCAATATCGTTAACTAATCCCTACCCCCTTTTTTCTCTTTTTTCCTTTTATTCTTATTTTATTTTTTTATAAAAAAAAAAATAAGGGACGAAAGAGAAAGAATAAAAGTGGATTCAACGTCGTCGAGACTCAGAGGCATTTCAAATGAAATGAATAAATGGAGGCATGGGAGTAGAGTATAGTATAAAGGGTCAAGTGCAAGGATACAAGATCTTTAACTGAAATAGCTTACTTCAGGGTGAAATAGAATTTCGAAATCATTGTCTTACTTATCCTTTACTTATCCTATGGCTTTGCTTTGATTTATTATTCCTTTTTAGGATTGGATTTCAAGTTAGTAACTTCGATTTGTTATTTTTTCCTTTTTATTCCTTTCGAATCAAAATCAAATAGAAATAGAAGAGTTGAGTAAATCAAAAATTAAAATGCAAAGGAGGTTAATGGCCAAGAGAAAAGACGCGCGAGTCACAGTGATTTTGGAATGTAACGGTTGTATCCGAAACGGTGTTAAGAAGGTATCAACGGGCATTTCCAGATATATTACTCAAAAGAACCGGCACAATACGCCAAATCAATTAGAATTAAGAAAATTCTGTCCCTATTGTTACAAACATATGATTCATGGGGAAATAAAGAAATAGATCAACCCAATATGTCTTATCCTTTCCTTTCAAGCGGAAAAATGACATTATATAGAACATATTTGAATCAAAAAGAATCCTACTTTGGGGGGTTAAAATGACAATTAAGAAATAGGATTTTCGGGATAATCAATCAATAAACTAAAAAAATCATGGATAAATTCAAGCGACCTTTTCTGAAACCCAAGCGATCTTTTCGTAAGCGTTTGCCCCCGATTCAGCCGGGGGATCGAATTGATTATAGAAACACGAGTTTACTTACTCGATTTGTTAGCGAACAGGGAAAAATATTATCTAGACGGGTGAATAGATTGACCTTGAAACAACAACGATTAATTACCACTGCTATAAAACAAGCTCGTATTTTATCTTTGTTACCTTTTCTCAATAATGAGAAAAATAATCAGAAAAAATTTAAAAGAACCGAGTCGACCTCTAGAATTCTCAATAATAAAAAAAATAATGAGAAAAACTTTAAAAGAACCGAATCGACCTCTATAACTAGAGGTGGTCTTAGAACCCGAAAGCAATAGGTTTATTCTTTGTTCATTTGAATCAGAATTCAAATACGAACTTAAACGAGAGTTGGTGTTTTGTTCGACAAATCCGACAATCCAGATTTTAGTATCGTGTCGTAAGAAAAAAACGAATCGAACAAAAAAAATATTTTTTTAATGTGTTCATTCATTTTGACTACTTTAGTATCTTTTCTCTGAGTCACTTCGATTCCACCTTCCCGGAGTTCATTCTCCGGGGAACTCCCTTTAGATTATAATCTCGTATTCTTTACGATCTACTTCTTTTATGATTTCGTTCGGAAGCATATAAACACAATTCCTATTTGATACAGCTATTTGGGCCAGTATTTTACGATTAAGAAGCAACTGTCGTTTGTATAAATCATGTATAAATTGACTATAGCATGCTCCCTTTTCTCGAATTTTTGCGTTTATTCGAGTGATCCACAAACAGCGAAAATTTCTCTTTTGGTTATCCCTATCTCGATGAGCCGAAACCAAAGCTCTTATTTGCTGTTGAGAAATAGTTCGAGTAAGTTTTGAATGAGCCCCTCGAAAGCTTGAGGCAGATGAACGAGTTTTTTTTCTACGTCTTTGAGCTATATATCCGCGTTTCAGTCTGATCATTGAATAAAAAAACTTTGACAAATAACTAATGGATTTCTTTTTTTTTCAGTTATTCTTTTGGTCTATTAATAAGTAAAGGGATTTTTCCAATGTATAAAATAGAAATTCCAATGGCTTTAGCTACTCTAACCTTCCCGACCACCTTTTTTCTTTATTAGTTATTTTACTGCGAAATAAGAAAGAAGTAAGAAATGATCTTTTGCTAGGTGTAAAAAAAAAAAAAAAAGAAATATAAATTCGAAATGGAAAAAGGTGGGTTCCGTCGTTTCTATGGTTATTTCTTAAACGGTGAGGTCTTCTCTATACACCGGAGCCTTTACTTAATGGAATCTATAGGTAACTTGTAACTTGTATAGTTCACACCACACTCTTTGGCTCTACCCACGAATTATCCAGTAATAGGTCTTTCACAATCAGACCCACCTATACAGTAACGGTATTTCATTAGGAAAGTTAGCTTGGTAGCTGACCCTCGTAGTCCGTTCTTGACCGAGTGGGAACTTTATTTTTATGCTTTTATTATATTATTTTCATAAGATTTTCTCCGCTTAATGGATAAGCATTTGCTACCAATGGAGAATTTCCTCTCATCTTTAATTCATTGGATTTTCACCAAAGAAAACCATAAACTTCATACACAATAAAGGGATCCTTTGGCTTATTTTGCATTTTAATAGTGAATGGAGTTCTATCTTCCATTCGATCCTATTTACGGTACCGATCATTTATACTGAAAAGCGATTTTCTTGCTTTAGCTCATGATCTAAACGAGTCGCACATACACCCTAGTACATGTTCCTCGGCGCTGAGGACATCCCCGAAGAGCGGGGGATTTCGTGACATTTCGAATTGGCTGTCTTGTATTTCTAATAAGTTGTTTAATAGTTGGCATGTTGAATCATATAATATATCTCATGGGCTGGTTTAGATTGATCCTAACCGGATTATTCTGAATTTTTCTAATTTTTTATAATTTTTTCTATCTATTATATAGAGAGAGTTTGAATAAAATTCGGAAGTAGAATGCCCATCCATTTTCCGCAAAATCCATTTTTGCATTCAAATCGTACTATATGAATCATTATGTTCTATAATCTTCACTAGTTTTTTATTTTATAAAAAAAAAAAATACATAAAAAAAAAAAGGCTAGATTTCAATTTTGAATCCTACAACATCGACAATTCCGTAAGCTACGGCTTCTTCTGGTGTCATAAAGACGTCTCTCTCCAGGTCGATAGCTATAATCCAAGGAGGTTGCTTCGTCGTTGCGTGATACCCATATATTACTGAGGCGCGGATCGACAATATCTGTTTTAGGTCCAGGGCACTTATTCCCAGGTCGCCGTCCAAATAAGAACTAACAGGCTGATGGATCATTACCCTGATGATAGAAGGTTTCTCTATCTCTCTATCTGGTGTGATGAAACGAACAGAAAAGTAAAGATAAAGACTAAATAGGAAAAAAGATAGAATTCCATAACCGTACGGGCATCATTTTTTGTACATTGCATACGGCTCTACAGCTAAATTGGTTCTGACTTTCGATTCCAGAAAGATAAAACTAGAATCTATCAGCCCCAGGCGGTTAAATAAAAGATCAAATTGCCACCCTTCTTTTTGCGGTTGTTAAAAAATACTATGATGGCTCCGTTGCTTTCTATTTTCAAATGGATTCTTTTTTTTTGATTGAGCAATCCCAAAGTTTCTTTTTGATCCAACTAAAAAAGGAAAAATCTTGTTTTTTCGCACTCTTTTTTTAGAACTTAATTTAAGAGCCCTTCGGTGTGAAAACAAAAAAGTTTGTGACGCTAAACTGGACTTCCGGTAGATAAAACAAAATCGGAAATACCTTTTATCTCATACTACTCTCTCGATACCTAATCAAATTTTTTTGAAAAAAAAACCAATACAAAAATTTTTCATATCGAATTCGAAGTGCCATGCTATTATTACTTAATGTTCATATGGCGAAGGCATAGTTTTCTTTTTTCTCTCAAATAAAAAACCTCATTGGCGCCGAGCGTGAGGGAATGCTAGACGTTTGGTACTTACTCCTCCAGACAATATAAAAGATGCCATGGATATGGCAGTTCCTACGCATATTGTATGGACCGGGGCGATCCCTGTTGTTACAGAAGCAAAAATAGCCAGCCCACCTATTGCCGATCCGCCATTGGAGTTTATATAACAATGAATAATTTCTTCCTTATTCTCGATGCCGTAAATTGTTATAAGCCCTACAGCATGATTCGCGGACTCGGGATCAATATCATCGCCCACAAAAAGGAATCGTTGGTGAGAAAGTCGGTTGATTAGGGTCAAATTGGTTCCCTTACGAACCGTACATGCACCTTTTGATGCATACGGTTCAAGAAAAGAATCAATGTATAGATTCCAGTGCTCTTTCTTTTTTTTTTCTAGGCTTTTTTCTAGCAAAAGCAGGTTTTTCCAACTTGGAACGAAAGGGCTTTTTTTAGATTTTTCAATAAAAAAATTGACTTATTTCTTCCTTCTAAACTAAAAATAAAAAAAAGTCAAAAAACTTATTGAATTAACTTCTCATTGATATATTGTTTCATCGAGATTCAATTCAAATCACGATGGGATTTTCTTGTTCCTGAATGGGTCTCTTTTATGTTTTTAGGTTTATGCTCTACTCCGGGTAAAGATACGCCCCCCTTTTTGTGCATATAGGACAAATCTTGTCGTCACCATTTCTTTTTGTTATGACTTTCCAAATAAGAACCGAGAATCGTTTATGATACATGTCGTAATCATAGATCTATTTCAAATTGGGTTTTTTCTAAGCGGAGTCTGGATACTTCATTTTTTGAGTCCAACCAAAGTCAACCATAAATTTTTCTAATTGAAAATAGTACTTTGAATCCCCCAATAATGGATTTCACGCTCCACTTTTTGGATGATTCCATTTATTTTGCTTGGGCGAAAGAAAGGATATCTCGATTAGGAGAGAGAATGGGGAAATCCCATAGGACCCAATATATCTGACAAGTCGCACTATAGGTCAACCCAAGAGTCATCTTTCTTGTCGTCTTCGTCTTCTGTTGTTCCAGGAATTAGGAAAGATAGTTGTGGAACACCAACAGGCATAATGGAAAGGAAAACGCGGAATATTATCTTTCACTTTGATGTGGAAACGTAAGAATTGTTGTCGTTATAATATTGTCTTTATCGTATTTATTTTTCCAATCGATACTGTCTATACAGTAGGAAAGATAGACAAATAGTCCCTTCTAATGATAAATACAGATAGACGCATTTACTCATAGAAAAAGGTATCAACCCCCATTGCATATTGGTGCTTATCGAGTATAGAATAAATCTGCTTCTCTTTTTTCCTACGAACAGAATAGAATATAACCTAACTCTTGTTAGGAAATAATCCACTTAAGAAGGAGGTCTATAGGATAGTCAGAATATAGTCTTTTCCAATGCAATAAAGTTAGTTAGTGTCTATTTTTCTTTGAGAAAGGGGTATTTTCCATGGGTTTGCCTTGGTATCGTGTTCATACTGTTGTATTGAATGATCCCGGCCGGTTGCTTGCCGTTCATATAATGCATACAGCTCTGGTTGCTGGTTGGGCGGGCTCAATGGCTTTGTATGAATTAGCCGTTTTTGACCCTTCTGACCCTGTTCTTGATCCAATGTGGAGACAGGGAATGTTCGTTATACCCTTCATGACTCGTTTAGGAATAACCAATTCCTGGGGAGGTTGGAGTATTACAGGGGGGACTGCAACGAATCCGGGTATTTGGAGTTACGAGGGTGTAGCTGGGGCACATATTATGTTTTCTGGCTTATGCTTTTTGGCAGCTATCTGGCATTGGGTCTATTGGGATCTAGAAATATTTTCTGATGAACGTACAGGAAAACCCTCTTTGGATTTGCCTAAGATCTTTGGAATTCATTTATTTCTCTCCGGGGTGGCTTGCTTTGGTTTTGGTGCATTTCATGTCACGGGCTTATACGGTCCTGGAATATGGGTGTCCGATCCTTATGGACTAACCGGAACAGTACAACCTGTAAATCCGGCGTGGGGCGTGGAAGGTTTTGACCCTTTTGTTGCGGGAGGAATAGCTTCTCATCATATTGCAGCCGGTACGTTGGGCATATTAGCGGGCCTATTCCATCTTAGCGTACGACCGCCACAACGTATATATAAAGGATTGCGTATGGGGAATATTGAAACCGTACTCTCTAGCAGTATCGCGGCTGTATTTTTTGCAGCTTTTGTTGTTGCTGGAACTATGTGGTATGGGTCGGCAACTACTCCCATCGAATTGTTTGGGCCCACTCGTTATCAATGGGACCAGGGTTACTTTCAGCAAGAGATATATCGACGAGTTAGTACCGGTCTATCAGAAAATCTAAGTTTCTCAGAAGCCTGGTCTAAAATTCCCGAAAAATTAGCTTTTTATGATTATATTGGCAATAATCCGGCAAAGGGGGGATTATTCAGAGCAGGATCCATGGATAATGGAGATGGGATAGCGGTTGGTTGGTTAGGACACCCTATCTTTAGAGATAAAGAAGGGCGTGAGCTTTTTGTACGTCGTATGCCTACTTTTTTTGAAACCTTTCCGGTCGTTTTGGTAGATGGTGACGGAATTGTCAGAGCCGATGTTCCTTTTAGAAGAGCAGAATCGAAGTATAGTGTTGAACAAGTAGGTGTAACCGTTGAGTTCTACGGTGGCGAACTAAATGGAGTCAATTATAGTGATCCTGCTACTGTTAAAAAATATGCTAGACGCGCTCAGTTGGGTGAAATTTTTGAATTAGACCGTGCGACTTTGAAATCCGATGGTGTTTTTCGTAGCAGTCCAAGGGGTTGGTTTACTTTTGGACATGCTTCATTTGCTTTGCTCTTCTTCTTCGGACACATTTGGCATGGTGCTAGAACCTTGTTCAGAGATGTTTTTGCTGGTATTGATCCAGATTTGGATACTCAAGTAGAGTTTGGCGCATTCCAAAAGCTTGGAGATCCAACTACAAAACGACAGGTGGTCTGATACAAGACTACTTTGGGATTTTTCCTCTATTTTCTTTTTTACGGGGGTTTACATACAGAGTAAGTTTGAATTACCGCTTCTTTTATTCTCACTCTTTAATTTCAAGATGATGTGTTCTAAAAAGAAAATAGAATAATAAAAAATAAAAAACAAATAGGTAGGGAAGTTATAATTGTAAACCACGATCGAATTTATGGAAGCATTGGTTTATACATTCCTTTTAGTATCGACTCTAGGGATAATTTTTTTCGCTATCTTTTTTCGAGAACCACCTAAAATTTCAACTAAAAAATAAAATAGAAAATGATTTTCATTATCTCAATTCCCTAATTGACCCGACAGTACCCGTTTTGGGAATGTCCA